TTAGATTGATCCTAACCGAATGATGGTGAATTACTTCTATTTAATAGAATATTCAATTCGAAGATAAAATCTCAAATCACAGATTTGCGCGAAATCCATGTTATTTTCCTTGAACCGCTACAAAATCAACAATTCCGTAAGCTTGGGCTTCTGTTGCTGACATAAAAATATCTCTTTCCATATCTTCGGATACAACCCATAAGGGTTTGCCCGTTCTTTCTGCATAAACCCTTGTGAGGGTTTCACGCAGTTTCAGCAGTTCTTCCGCTTCCACGACAAATTCGCCTACTTGTGCCATATAAAAACCACTAGCAGGTTCATGCATCATTACCCTGATGATATAACAAAATAAAAGCTTCCCCTATCTCGCATGATAAAGCAAAGAGAAAAGAAAGATAAAGAATAGAAAAAAGATAGAATTGAACAACCGTACAGGCATCTTTTGTGCATACGGCTCTACAAGAAAATTGACCCCCTCCTTTCTATTGAAGAAAGAGACAAATAGAATCTATCAGACTCAGATGGGTAAATAATCAAATTGCCATCCTTCCTTTCGGAGGAGTTAAAAAATACTATGATGGCTCCGTTGCTTTATATGTTTATTTTTTCTTTTTTTTTGTCTGTGATTCAGCAATCCCAAAGTTTCTTTTTAATCCGATCAAATAAGGAAAAAATAGTGTTTTTTTTTTTTTTCGTACTCTTTCATAACATAAATATTGTTAAGAACTCTCCGGCATGAAAACAAAAAAGTTTGTGACGCTGAACTGAACTCCCGATAGATAAGAGAAAATCGGAAATACCCCTTATCTCATACTACTCTCTCGATACAGAATCTAATGTTTTGAAAAAAAAAAAACCAATACAAAAATTTCTCATATCGAATTCGAAGTGCCATGCTATTATTACTTAGTATTCATATGGCGAAGGCATAGTCTTCTTTTTTCTCTCAAATAAAAACCTCATTGGCGCCAAGCGTGAGGGAATGCTATACGTTTGGTAAGTTGTCCTCCGACCAGGATAAAAGATCCCATTGAAGCAGCTAATCCTATGCATACTGTATGGACATCTGGTCGCACAAATTGCATAGTATCATAAATGGCGATCCCAGGTATTACCCAGCCCCCAGGAGAGTTTACAAACAAATACAACTCTTTGGTCTCATCCTCCATACTGAGATATATCATAAGACCAATAAGTTGATTCGAAAGCTCGGTACTAATCCCTTGGCCTAAAAAAAGTAATCTTTCTCGATAAAGTCGGTTGATTAGGGTAAAATTGTATCCCTTAGGAACCGTACATGCGCCTTTTGATGCATACGGTTCAAAAAAATTGTGAATCAATGTATAGATTCAAGTCCTCTTTTTTTTTTCTAGAAAGGTTCTTTCTTACTTCTAACGAAAGGGCTTTTCTTCGATTTTTCAATAAAGACGAGTTTTTACTCCTTTGTTAGATTTTCGATTATAAAATTCGAAGTTATAAGAAAGGGTCATTAAACTTATCGAATTAACTTCTCATTGATGTATTCTTTCATCGAGATTTAATCCAAACCGCGATGGTATTTTCTTGTTCCTGAATGGGTCTGTTTCATCTTTTTAGGTTTATGCTCTACTCCGGGTAAAGATCCGCCCGATTTGGATTTGTACATATAGGACAAATGCTCCCATTACCATTTCTTTTTGTATTTCTTTTTTTTTTTTTCATATACAAGTATTTATTAGAGTTGAGATAACTTTGCTTGACAATTAGGATCTCTTTACAAAGAAAAAATATTAATAGCAATCATAGATATCTTACCAATCCAATTGGGTTTTTTCTAAACGGAGCCTGGATACTTCATTTTTTTAGTCCAACCAAGCCAACCATAAATTATTCTAATTGAATTATTCTAATTGATAATAGTAATATGAATCCCCTCAAAAATGGATCTAATTGCACTTCACGCTCCAAATTTTTGATGATTCAATTTATCTTACTTGGGCGAAACGGGGGATATCTCGATCGGGGGAGAGAACGGGGAAATACCATATGACCCAATATATCTGACAAGTCGCACTATACGTCAACCCAAGATGAAATTGGATCTCCAGGATTTCGGAATATAACTTTTGGAACACCAATAGGCATTAAATGAAAGAAAGAATTAAAGACTATATTTCACTTTGAGGTGGAAACGTAACAGTTTTTTTATTGTCTTTATAATATTCATATTGGTTTTTATCGTATTTATTTTATCCATAGATTCTAAAAATTCATAAAGAAAGACAGAATGAATAAACTCAAATTATTACGAATAGGTCTTTCTAATGATAAATAAGTATGGACTCATTCGCTCATAGAAAATGGGATCAACTCCCCCATTGCGTATTGGTACTTATCGAGTATAGAATAAATCTGCTTCTCTTTGTTCCTACGAACAGAATTGTTCCATTATTACCAACAGAATAGAAACCCTTGTTCGGAAATAATCGACTTAACAAGAGTGGTCCATAGGATAGTCATA